CACTCAATGCTAGGCATAATGGGTATAAGGGCCTCAAAAAACCTCTTTTCGTCCTATGAACTTGAAGGTGTATGAAGTTTCATATTTTATTTTTTAAGACGAACGATAGAGATTTGATTAAATTAAAACGAGCTAGCCCAGAGGCAGACCTACGTCAAAAACCCACCCTTGAAACACTTTGGTAATGCTCCTATATCATAATCCTAAATTCAATAATGAATCGGAGCACATGGAGCCCTCTCCTTATCTTAATCTTAGTTTTCTGTTAAGAAAAAAGATGGTAGATTGGCTGATATTTCTATCAGTTAATGAAAGAGCCCAATGCACAAAAAATGCGTGTTGGGTCTTTGAAACAGTTTCGATCATTTTGATAATAATCAATTGGATCTGTTTTACCGAGAAGGTCTACGGTTCGAGTCCGTATAGCCCTAGAACCCTAGACAATAAAATAGACAATAAAATAGACAATAAAATGAAAATTGGAAATACAAAATTGTCTAATTTTGGTTTCTTCATTCGTGTTTGTTGCTCGGAACTGACCGGTTGCTTCATAGAAACGCAATTTTTACTAAAAAATCCCGCAAAACTCAAAGGACTATTTTAACTAAGAACAAAAAACTGAAAGAAAAACGTGTTTCAATGTGTTTAAAGGGATGGAATCGATCCTTGTACAACCGTAGAGAACCAACCCTTCATTATGAATTTCATCTGCGGAGGTAAATTTCATAGGAATTTTCCTGCCCACAACCAAAACCAAGTAGTTAAGCGAATGATATTTCTTTTCTTTGGTATAACTAATCTTAATGAATTTACGAAGTAAAAATCCTGTCCCCCAGCCCGTCAAAAAACTCCAAAGAGTTCTTCACCTAAATCTATGGAATAACCTGATGGAGTTGTTGACAAGCTAAAGTTTGTTGAAAAACAAATATCTTTGCTTTGGTAAGTTTCATTATCAACATAGCTTGTTGGTCGTTACCCTAGCGAAGAAAAGGTGAATGGTATTCGTTTCTCTGTATTGAATACAGAGAAACCCCCACCCAGATTCTACTAATAAAAATAAACGGAATATACCAACACTAAGATATTCCAAATAGGGATAGGTCAATACCTATTCATTCTCTTACATTTGAATACTTGGTAGATTCAAAATCACTAAGAAAAAAAAAAAGACAAAAATATTTCCGGATTCTATTTCTAAAAAGAAGTGCAATTTCAAAATTTGTCGAAAAAAATGTCAAATAATCCTAAATTCGAAATTATTAAACACAAAATTTCGAGTTTATTTTTTTTTATTTGGAAGTCGCTTTCTTTAGCAAGAATTCTAGGTCAAAGTATTTGTCTAAGGGTAACATATAGAGTTATGCTAACTAAGGAAATGAAAGAAAATCAAAATAAAAAACTAACAAATTTCGTAGACTTGAAAGAAGATCCCAGTCAAGCCAGTGAATCAATCTTGAAAGGAGATATCCCCCTGAATAATCAATAATCAAAGGAAACTCGATGGTTTGGTCAAAATTTATTATTGTTTTGACTAAACAGTTAAGTTATGGATGACTTTACAACTTCAATTCGAATCGATCAATCCGGTATTATATGTTTGCTCTAGTTTTTGTTGTTGAAGCGGTTTTTCTTTACCCTTATCCACGGGCAATGAGTTTCGCTCTATTGGGTGCATCTGTATTTATAGAAGCTTTCATTTTCGGGCTTGTCTTAATTCTGGGTTTAGTTTATGCATGGCGAAAGGGAGCATTGGAATGGTCTTAGCTCAGGAATATTCAGACAATAACTAAAAACAAATCGGAAATAGTCTAAATAAAAATCAAAAATACGGGAGATAAAAAAGGTGCCGGGTTGTTTGTCTGCTTGGCCAGTCAAGCATGGGATAATTCATAGATCTTTGGGCTTTAATTAGCGAGTAATTTTACAAATAAAGCCTGAGGATTGGCATTCCTTTTTTTTCTGAGGTGTGGATCAATCGGAAGGGGGATGCATAAAAAAAATTGCCTCCAGAACGAATCCTTGAATTCCTTCCGTTTTCTAGGTGTGGATTTTCAAGAACGAGAATCTTATGATGTGTTGGGAATCTCCTATGATAATCATCCGCGCTTGAAACGTATCTTAATGCCTGAAAGTTGGATAGGATAGAACCATTATAGTTATATTGCCCCCAATTTTTAGGAAATCCAAGATGCAGATTCAATGAGACGAAAGTAAATTACACTTATACAATTTTAACAAGGATTAGACTTTCTGTTCTAGATTAAAGAGAATAAGTGAAGTCTCTTTTGTATTAGGGAATTATGGATAGGCTAACAAAAAAACGAAAAAATTCGTCGGGATTCTTCCATTTATTTGGAAGATACTTCGTTCATATGAGTCGAACTAAACTAAAACTAATAGTATAAATCAAACGCGTTCTGCACCATGAACCTTGTACTGCGCCTACCGCTTAGACCGGTTTTAGAAAAGAAAGTCGTATCCAAACAAATTAGGAAAACGAATAAAAAATAAATAAAATATAATTTCGTTTTAGAAACTGGATTTAAGAATTTAAGAAATACGACCCATCTAACATCTAAAAAATAGATAAAATAGATGGGATCTATATCGCCAAGATAGAGAAAAGTATCTAGTAGGATCGAAATTCGAAATCAATATGTCTCTCGCTTCATATCAATAAAAAAAAAAACCCGTCCAAATTAACCCTGTGCCAGGAACCAGATTTGAACTGGTGACACGAGGATTTTCAGTCCTCTGCTCTACCAGCTGAGCTATCCCGACCATTCCCGGCGTAGTATCTCATACTCATATTTTATTTTTATTCGATGCCTGGGGTCTATGTCAATTAAAGGGACAAGGGGGGATTACAAGGTTTTCTCCAAGTCTTGTAAGTTTTTTGATCTTCAAAAAAAAAAAAAGACCACTTTAGAAGTTTCAGTATTAGTAGTGATTGTGAATCAGGGATTCGTTGCTAAATTCGGATGTGTAGTCTATTGGTATAGGAGACAATCATTTACGCCCAACGACGTTTGTGAAAGAATCAGAAAGATAAAGCAATTTGTAACCGAAAGGGAGGGGTTAGGATAAAAAGTCCGGGAGTCCACTTTTTTGGGGATAGAGGGACTTGAACCCTCACGATTTTTAAAGTCAACGGATTTTCCTCTTACTATAAATTTCATTGTTGCCGGTATTGACATGTAGAAGGGGACTCTATCTTTATTCTTGTTCGATTGATCAATTCTTTAAAAGGTTTATCGGACTAGGGAGTGAATGGTTTGATGAATAAAAATTCTATTTTTTCTTCAATGTCGAATGAATTCACACCAATTCGTCTCTTTTTCATATAAAATAGATACAGCTGGAGATTGGGACCATCATTAATCATTTGATATAGTATTCGATAGAATAGATAGGTTTATCCTTGATCCTTTCCCTTTCTGACGTTTAGTTCTTCTACCAGTGCCCCCATTTGTTAGAACAGCTTCCATTGAGTCTCTGCACCTATCCTTTTTTTTTGTTTTCTGAACATTTCTTTTGTTTTGAGAAAACAGGATTTGGCTCAGGATTGCCCATTTTTACTAATTCCAGGGTTTCTCTGAATTTGAAAGTTATCACCTAGTAGGTTTCCATACCAAGGCTCAATCCAATTAAGTCCGCAGCGTCTACCGATTTCGCCATATCCCCCTTCCCTTTGTTTTGAAATTCGGATCTTATTAGAATCTAATTCTATTTTTGTTTTATTTAAACTGGAACCCTTGAGTTTATTATATAGGGAACTAGCTAAAAAACATATTTTCTTTACTTAGAGATATAGAAAACCTGTATTTGATACAATCAAATTGGATTTTAGTATTTCTGTATCAGCGATTCAATATATATGGTATAATATATGTTTCTCTTCCGTACATTTTGCACATGTTGGATACTTTAAAGGTTAATTCTTTTCTATATTTCTTAGAGACACTCTACAATAATGTATTGAGTTCCTCTGCATAGCAAATTTTGATTATGTGGGCCCGCTTAGCTCAGAGGTTAGAGTATCGCATTTGTAATGCGATGGTCATCGGTTCGATTCCGATAGCCGGCTTTTTTGTGTTTTTCATTTTTTTATTCAATACTCAACTCCATTTTTAAAAAAAGGGATAATCTCCAAAGAATATTGAAAAAGTGTTTTCCTCCTTTTCCAAAATCCATGAATTTCTTAAGGTCTAGGACTCCCAACTATGTCAGGAAAAGTCTCTTTTCTAGTTATATAAATATAATATAGATTGACTAGTTATCCAAAATGAAATGAATTCGAAATAAAACAAAGGAGTTCTTATGTCGCGTTACCGAGGTCCTCGTTTCAAAAAAATACGTCGTCTGGGGGCTTTACCAGGACTCACTAAAAAAAGTCCTAAATCCGTAAGTGATCTTAGAAACCAATCACGCTCTGGTAAAAAATCTCAATATCGTATTCGTTTAGAAGAAAAACAAAAATTGCGTTTTCATTATGGTCTTACAGAACGACAATTAATTAAATACGTTCGTATCGCCCGAAAAGCAAAGGGGTCAACAGGTCAAGTTTTACTCCAATTACTTGAAATGCGTTTGGATAATATTCTTTTTCGATTGGGCATGACTTCGACTATTCCCGCAGCCCGCCAATTAGTTAACCATAGACATATTTTAGTAAATGGGCGTATAGTAGATATACCAAGTTATCGCTGCAAACCTCAAGATATCATTACGGGGAAGGATGAAGAAAAATCCAGAACTCTGATTCAAAATTCTCTCAACTCTTCCCCTCATGAAGAAGTGCCAAGCCACTTGACCCTGCGTCCATTCCAATATAAAGGATTAGTCAATCAAATAATAGATAGTAAATGGTTTGGTTTGAAAATAAATGAATTGTTAGTCGTAGAATATTATTCTCGTCAGACTTAAACCTAAAAGAACAAGGGCTCGTTTCATTTTCTTCTCTTCCATAAAATAAAATGAAATTAAGCTAAGGTTAAGTAAGGTTTGATCGAGATTTTATCTCTTTTTTTTTGATCGAGATTTTATCTCTTTTTTTTTATGTATCATAGAGTGAAGGGCTATTTTCATATTATTTACAGAATTCTTCCTAGTTTACATGTCGCGGCAACCGGACTAGAGAATCAATAGCAACGGAGACCCTTAGTTGACTAGTTAGACGTTTTCATTTGTCGGGTGTTAAAGCAAACGGGTCTATTATCTATTAAGTGAAGGTACGGAAAGAGAGGGATTCGAACCCTCGGTAAACAAAAGCCTACATAGCAGTTCCAATGCTACGCCTTGAACCACTCGGCCATCTCTCCTACATAATGATTAGGAACCAAAAAACGAGTGAATAGCGAGTTTGTCATATTCCAGTCTAGGGATACGGACGCCCAATCCAGTTTCACTATATTCACTATATATTCTAGTAATATTACAAATAATAATAGAAAATTTGTCATCAAATCTCAAATCAAAGTAAAGAAAGCTCGTTGATTTGAGGCAAGAGAAATCTCTTTTCTTACGAACTTTTTTTTGGAACAAAAAGAAAAAAAAAAGAAGGGAGATTCTTCTATTTTCATCATAGAATGATTAGTCGATCTTTTTCTTCTAAAATCTCTCAAGGTACTCGAATCTGTAACTTCAACGAAATCTGAATAGTTCGCTTCGTTGGTATACTACGATACCAGATTAGGATGAAATCAAATCGTGTTCAAATAGTTCTTATCGATTCCTGCCAAAAAGGACTAATTGGAATAGAAGAAGAGAAGACCCATATTTTTTTTTTTCAAATTAATCTGTTTTATTTTATGTTATTTCGTCCTATACAATTATTTTTTTTCGTGGGATCATTTTCCCCCGCGAGGAAATGAGAAGACTTAGAGAATGGATTGCTAGCTATGCCTAGATCGCGGATAAATGGGAATTTTATTGATAAGACATTTTCAATTGTAGCCAATATCTTATTGCAAATAATTCCGACAACTTCAGGAGAAAAGGAGGCATTTACCTATTACAGAGATGGTGTGATTTGATTCGTTTTTTTTTTTTCATTTATCTCGTTCTTACGAGAAAGATACGTCATTCGTGAAAATTTTTGAAAAAAAAAATATATACGCTTGTTGAAGGTGAAGTTTGGAAATAGAACAATTCCTTCTGTCGTGTATCCTCGATTAATGCAACCTCAGATACTAGCTTTCGATTTTCGATTCTAGTATTTAGCGAAAGGTTACACCTATAGGTTCGGGAAATCCTACTCGACTAGTACCAATGGACAGCATAAAGGAAGAAGCGCTACACCTAGAAATCAACAACACGAAAACCTTGGTAGAAATGACCCCCCTACTTATTGTATTGTTATTGGGTTCGGGACTAAAAGAATGGTTGGGGCAACAAACATCCATCTCGTTCGTACTTTGGATATCAATATAACCATCGAAGGCTGTTGAAGTGACTAATTCCTGGAAATTAGTAGGCGTTGAAAACAAAGAAATTGTTGGAGTTCTTTTTGATATCTAATCTAGGCCCAAGTGGTAAGAAAAGATCTCTTGCTGGAAGGTTGGCTAGAGATTTTTTGTAAAAACACTAGCTCCGCTCAGTCCATAATGAGAATATTATTGTATTTTTGGATTTCATGTATTATTCTACTTATGCACATAAGGGAGGAGCCGTATGAGATGAAAGTCTCGCGTACGGTTCTGGAACGGAGATTCTTTTAATTGAATTGCGATCGTAACGGATGTCGGCTCAATCCGAAGGAAATTATGCGGAAGCTTTACAGAATTATTATGCAGCTATGCGACTAGAAATTGATCCCTACGATCGAAGCTATATACTCTATAATATAGGTCTTATCCATACAAGTAATGGAGAACATAGGAAAGCTTTGGAATATTATTTTCGAGCACTAGAACGAAATCCATTCTTACCACAAGCTTTTAATAATATGGCCGTGATCTGTCATTACGTGCGACTATCTTCACTATAGAAATCAGAAATCGAAGGAAAAAAAGAAAAAAGGGCTTTCTACATACGCATCGTTCAAAATAACGATTTTTATCAGCTGTAGCAAAGAAAGAAACTTCACATAAATTGAAATAGGAAGAAATAGATATACCTAGCTACTTTGTCTATGGATAAAAAAAAGGATCTAATTCGTAGAGGAAGCGCCGTAAAGATCAATTTGCGAGGTTTGGGGCCGATACAATAATAACTGCGCACTTATCCTCATGATGTGAGATAAGAATTAAGAATCCACTTATGTAATAGAGTGGATCCACTAAAGAGCAGCGGTGTAGGATCAGATCCCAAAGATAGTAAGTCCTTTCTTTCGTAGCAAGGAAAGTCTTTTTCAAAGATTCTATAGCAATTTCTATACGAAACCAAGGTAGTTACCTTTCAGAAAATTCGAACACTAACAATAGGGGGAATTTCGTCTTCTGGAGGTGGGAAAAGCGATAAAACGAAATAAAACGGATTTGTAATCCAAATTGAACCAAA